AATGAATTGCCTGATAAAAAGGATTACCTTGATAGGGTAAATCATGAAATTTAACATTTCATTCATTATATTTAACAGAATTAAACTGTTTCTAAAAGAATCAAAATCTTTTGTGCGTCATACACCAAAATATAAAAAGATAAGCTAATCAAGCTATTGGGTTCATACCCCACTTATAAAGGTTATAATCCTTTTCTTTTTAATTAAAAAAATTTCTAATAATATTTTTTTTATTACATTAATTTTTGGAACACTAGTTACTATTTCTTCAAATTCATGACTAGGAGCATGAATGGGGTTAGAAATTAATTTGTTATCATTTATCCCCCTAATAAATGATAATAAAAAAAATTTATTAACTTCAGAAAGTTCTTTAAAATACTTTTTAACTCAAGCTTTTGCTTCTTCAATTTTATTATTTGCAATTATTATACTAATATTCATATATAATAATAATTTTTTATTAAATAATAATTTTAATGAAATTTTAATTCTTTCAACTCTTTTATTAAAAAGAGGAGCTGCTCCATTTCACTTTTGATTCCCAGAAGTAATAGAAGGCTTATCCTGAATTAATGGTTTAATTTTAATAACATGACAAAAAATTGCTCCATTAATATTAATTTCTTATAATTTTATTTATAATTTTTTTATAATTTCTATTATTTTATCAATATTAATTGGATCTTTAGGAGGATTAAACCAAACATCAATTCGAAAATTAATAGCATTTTCATCAATTAATCATTTAGGATGAATGCTATTAGCAATAATAAATAATGAAATATTATGAATAACTTATTTTTTAATATATTCTTTATTGTCTTTTTCAATTGTTTTAATATTTAATAATTTTAAATTATTTTACTTTAATCAAATTTTCAATATTTCAATAATAAATCCAATTGTTAAATTATTAATTTTTTTAAATTTATTATCTTTAGGAGGATTACCCCCTTTTTTAGGATTTTTACCAAAATGATTAGTAATTCAAAATTTAATTAATATAGGACAATTATTTATTTTAACAATTAGTGTTTGTTTAACTTTAATTACATTATTTTTTTATTTACGTCTTTCTTATAGAATTTTTATATTAAATTATCAAAAAAATTCATGAATATTAAAAAATAATTATAATAACAAAATATCTTCAATTAATTTAATATTTAATTTTATTTCAATTTGTGGGTTAGTTATAATTTTTATAATTTATATAATTATATAAGAATTTAAGTTAAATAAACTAATAGCCTTCAAAGCTGAAAATATTTGTATTAATCTTTTAATTCTTAAGCTTTAATAAATTATTTATTCCTTTAGAATTGCAGTCTAATATCATTATTGACTATAAAGCCTTGATTAAAGAGAATAATTCCCATAAATAAATTTACAATTTATCGCCTAAACTTCAGCCATTTAATCGCGACAATGATTATTTTCAACAAATCATAAGGATATTGGTACTTTATATTTTATTTTTGGAGCTTGAGCCGGAATAGTAGGAACTTCTTTAAGTATTCTAATTCGAGCTGAATTAGGTCATCCCGGTGCTTTTATTGGAGATGATCAAATTTATAATGTTATTGTAACAGCACATGCTTTTATTATAATTTTTTTTATAGTTATACCTATTATAATTGGAGGATTTGGAAATTGATTAGTTCCATTAATATTAGGAGCTCCTGATATAGCTTTTCCTCGAATAAATAATATAAGTTTTTGAATATTACCTCCTTCATTAACTCTATTAATTTCTAGAAGTATAGTAGAAAATGGAGCAGGAACAGGGTGAACTGTTTATCCCCCTCTCTCATCTGGAATTGCTCATGCTGGGGCATCAGTAGATTTAGCTATTTTTTCATTACATTTAGCCGGAATTTCATCAATTTTAGGGGCAGTAAATTTTATTACAACTGTAATTAATATGCGATCTCCAGGGATTACATTAGATCGAATACCTTTATTTGTTTGATCGGTAGTAATTACAGCAGTATTATTATTATTATCTTTACCAGTATTAGCTGGAGCTATTACTATACTTTTAACAGACCGAAATTTAAATACTTCATTCTTTGATCCAGCTGGAGGAGGAGACCCAATTTTATATCAACATTTATTTTGATTTTTTGGTCATCCAGAAGTTTATATTTTAATTTTACCAGGATTTGGTATAATTTCTCATATTATTACACAAGAAAGTGGTAAAAAGGAAACTTTCGGAAATTTAGGAATAATTTATGCTATATTAGCAATTGGATTATTAGGGTTTATTGTATGAGCTCATCATATATTTACAGTTGGAATAGACGTAGATACACGAGCTTATTTTACCTCAGCAACTATAATTATTGCGGTTCCAACTGGAATTAAAATTTTTAGTTGACTAGCTACTATACACGGAACACAATTAACATATAGACCTGCAATATTATGATCATTTGGATTTGTATTTTTATTTACAGTTGGAGGATTAACAGGAGTAGTATTAGCTAATTCATCAATTGATATTGTATTACATGATACTTATTATGTAGTAGCTCATTTCCACTATGTATTATCAATAGGAGCAGTATTTGCTATTATAGCAGGATTTGTTCATTGATATCCATTATTAACAGGATTAACAATAAACCCAACTTGATTAAAGTATCAATTTGGGATAATATTTATTGGAGTAAATTTAACATTTTTCCCACAACATTTTCTTGGATTAGCTGGAATACCTCGACGATATTCAGATTTCCCAGATAGTTATTTAGCTTGAAATATTGTATCATCCTTAGGAAGTACAATTTCATTATTCGCTATTTTATACTTTTTATTTATTATTTGAGAAAGTATAATTACACAACGAACTCCTGCTTTCCCTATACAATTATCTTCATCAATTGAATGATACCATACACTTCCTCCTGCAGAACATACATATGCTGAATTACCTTTATTAACTAATAATTTCTAATATGGCAGATTAGTGCAATGAATTTAAGCTTCATATATAAAGATTTTATCTTTTGTTAGAAAATGGCAACATGAGCAAATTTAGGATTACAAGATAGTTCTTCACCTTTAATAGAACAATTAAATTTTTTTCATGATCACACTCTTCTTATTTTAACAATAATTACAATTTTAGTTGGATATATTATAGGAATATTAATATTTAATCAATTTACTAATCGTTATTTATTACACGGACAAACAATTGAAATTATTTGAACTGTTTTACCTGCAATTATTTTAATATTCATTGCATTTCCATCTTTACGTTTATTATATTTAATAGACGAAATTAATACACCTTCAATTACATTAAAGTCTGTAGGACACCAATGATATTGAAGTTATGAATATTCTGATTTTTTAAATTTAGAATTTGATTCATATATAATTCCTACAAATGAATTAGAAACAAATGGATTTCGACTTTTAGACGTAGATAATCGAATTGTTTTACCAATAAATAATCAAATTCGAATTTTAGTAACAGCTACTGACGTATTACATTCATGAACAGTTCCATCTTTAGGAGTAAAGGTTGATGCTACACCAGGTCGATTAAATCAAATTAATTTTTTAATCAACCGACCTGGACTATTTTTTGGTCAATGTTCAGAAATTTGTGGCGCAAATCATAGTTTTATACCAATTGTAATTGAAAGAATTCCAATAAATTATTTTATTAAATGAATTACTAATATAACTAATTCATTAGATGACTGAAACGCAAGTAATGATCTCTTAAATCATATTATAGTAAATTAGCACTTACTTCTAATGAAATAAAACTTTAAAAAATTAGTTTTATAGAAAACCTTAGTATGTCAAACTGAAAAAATTAGTTTAATCTAATATTTTTTAATTCCACAAATAGCCCCAATTAACTGGTTAATTTTATTCCTTGTATTTTCAATTACATTAGTAATTTTTAATATTTTAAATTATTTTTGTTTTTCTTATACTCCATTAAAAACTTCTCAATCATTAAATATTAAATTTAATAAGCTAAATTGAAAATGATAACAAATTTATTTTCTGTCTTTGATCCTTCAACAACAATTCTAAATCTTTCTCTTAATTGATTAAGTACTTTTTTAGGATTATTATTAATTCCTTTTTCATTTTGATTACTACCTAATCGATTCCAAGTTGTATGAAATAATATTTTATTAACACTTCATAAGGAATTCAAAACATTATTAGGACCTTCAGGACATAATGGAAGAACATTAATATTTATTTCACTATTTTCTTTAATTATATTTAATAATTTCTTAGGATTATTTCCATATATTTTTACTAGTACAAGCCATTTAACTTTAACTTTAGCTTTAGCATTCCCCTTATGATTAAGTTTTATACTTTATGGGTGAATTAATCATACTCAACACATATTTGCTCATTTAGTTCCTCAAGGAACACCTCCAGTATTAATACCTTTTATAGTATGTATTGAAACAATTAGTAATGTTATTCGACCTGGAACATTAGCTGTTAGATTAACTGCTAATATAATTGCCGGACATTTATTATTAACATTATTAGGAAATACAGGCCCTATAACATCAAATTATATTATTTTATCTTTAATTTTAACTACACAAATTGCATTATTAGTTTTAGAATCAGCTGTTGCAATTATTCAATCATATGTATTTGCAGTATTAAGTACTCTTTATTCAAGAGAAGTAAATTAATGTCAGCACACGCAAATCACCCATTCCATTTAGTAGATTATAGCCCTTGACCACTAACAGGAGCTATTGGAGCAATAACTACAGTTTCTGGATTAGTTCAATGATTTCATCAATATACAATAACTTTATTTATTTTAGGTAATATTATTACAATTTTGACAATATACCAATGATGACGAGATATTTCTCGAGAAGGAACATTTCAAGGACTTCATACATTCCCTGTAACTATTGGATTACGATGAGGAATAATTTTATTTATTGTTTCAGAAGTATTTTTTTTTATTTCTTTTTTCTGAGCATTTTTTCATAGTAGTTTATCCCCTACTATTGAATTAGGAATAACATGACCCCCAGTAGGAATTATTGCTTTTAATCCTTTCCAAATTCCTTTATTAAATACAGCAATTTTATTAGCTTCAGGAGTAACGGTTACATGAGCCCATCATGCATTAATAGAAAGTAACCATTCTCAGGCTACTCAAGGGTTATTTTTCACTATTGTATTAGGAATTTATTTTTCTATTCTTCAAGCATATGAATATATTGAAGCCCCTTTTACAATTGCAGATGCAGTATATGGGTCAACTTTTTATATGGCTACAGGATTCCATGGTCTTCATGTATTAATTGGAACAACATTTTTATTAATTTGTTTTTTACGACATATTAATTTTCATTTTTCAAAAAATCATCACTTTGGATTTGAAGCAGCAGCTTGATATTGACATTTTGTTGATGTAGTATGATTATTTTTATATATTTCTATTTATTGATGAGGTAGATATTTATAATATATATTTGTATATGTGACTTCCAATCACAAGGACTAAATAATTTTAGTATAAATAATATTAATATTATCAATTATAACAACAATTATTTTCATTATTACCATTGTAGTAATAATACTAGCCACTTTGTTATCAAAAAAAACACTATTAGACCGAGAAAAATGTTCACCTTTTGAATGTGGATTTGATCCAATAAATTCATCACGTTTACCTTTTTCACTTCGATTTTTTTTAATTGCAATTATTTTTTTAATTTTTGATGTTGAAATTGCTCTTTTACTACCAATAATTATAATTATTAAAACATCAAATTTAATAAATTGATCAATTACTAGTCTTTTTTTTATTTTTATTCTTTTAATTGGTTTATATCACGAATGAAATCAAGGAGCTTTAGAATGAAATGAATAAATATGAAGCGATATATTGCAATTAGTTTCGGCCTAATCTTAGGTGAAATTCACCCATATTTTAGGGTAATAGTTAACTATAACATTTAATTTGCATTTAAAAAGTATTGAATTTTTCAATTTACCTTATTAATTGAAACCAAAAAGAGGTATATCACTGTTAATGATAAAATTGAATATTTAAATTCCAATTAAAAAAAAGAAATATAAATGGAATTAAACCATTAAAGATAAAAGTTAGCAGCTTTTTCTTGATCAACATATTTCTATTTATGTAGTTTAATAAAAACATTACATTTTCAATGTAAAAATAAAAATTTATTTTTCATAAATATCTAAAGATTAAATTAATCTCCCTAACATCTTCAGTGTCATGCTCTAAATATAAGCTATTTAAATTTAATTTACTAATACAACTAATATTAATAAAACAATAAATCATAATATATAACTTAATAAATAAATTTTTAAACTATTTATTTGAAATTCTTGTAAATACAAAGAATAATTTTTTAATTGATTATATAGCATTTGACCTCCAAAAAATTCTCTTCATCCTTGATCAAAACTTTTATAAGAATATAATCCTAATTTTAATGGATAATTAATAATACCAATAGTAGAAATTATTGGTATAAATCATATTGATCCTGCAAAATTAGTAAAATTATAAAAATATAAAGCCTTATTAGTAAAAAATAATCTAACATTTCTTAATAAATAACCAGAAACCCCTCCAACAATACAAACAACTAAAGTTAAAATTTTTATATCAAATGGTAAACAAATTATTCTAGGATTTAAAAATATTAATCATATTAATATTCTTCCTCCAATAACAGCTATAATTATTAAAAAACAAATACTAAATAACATAGTTCAACCCTTATCATTTAAAGGATGCAACACTCTACTATTAAAATCACCAGTTATAGAATAATAAACTAATCGAAATGAATAACATACAGTTAATCCTGTACTAAAAAAAAAAAGAAAAAAAGAAAACATATTTACATAAGATAATATTACTATTTCTAAAATTAAATCCTTAGAATAAAATCCGGCTAAAAAAGGTATCCCACATAAAGCTAAATTAGCTACATTAAAACAACTACATGTTAATGGCATACTTATTCTTAATCTTCCTATTATCCGAATGTCTTGAGAATTCTTTATATTATGAATAATTGATCCAGCACATATAAATAATAAAGCCTTAAATAAAGCATGGGTTAAAAGATGAAAAAAAGCTAATTTATAAAACCCTATTGATAAAATTCTTATTATTAAACCTAACTGTCTTAAAGTTGATAAAGCAATAATCTTTTTTAAATCAAATTCAAAATTAGCCCCTAATCCCGCTATAAATATAGTTAAACCAGAAACTAATAATAAAAATTGACCTATTCATCAATCTATTAATAAAACATTAAAACGAATTAATAAATAAACCCCTGCTGTTACTAAAGTTGAAGAATGAACTAAGGCTGATACAGGGGTAGGGGCTGCTATTGCTGCAGGAAGTCAAGATGAAAAAGGAATCTGAGCACTTTTTGTTATTGCTGCTAATATAACTAACCCTCCAATAATTATTATTTCTGTATTTTTTCCTATTATTTCTAAATAAAATACATAATTTCATCTTCCATAATTTAATATTCAAGCAATAGCCAATAATAAAGCAACATCTCCAATTCGATTAGATAATGCAGTAATTATTCCTGCATTATATGATTTAACATTTTGAAAATAAATAACTAAACAATAAGAAACAAGACCTAAACCATCTCACCCTAATAAAATTCTAATTAAATTTGGGCTAATAATTAATATTATTATTGATATTACAAATATTAAAACTAATAAAATAAATCGATTAATATTATAATCTTCTTCTATATACTGATTTCTGTAAAAAATAACCAACGAAGAAATCAATAAAACAAAAGATATAAATATTAAACTTATTCAATCAAATAAGAAAGTTATAACAATTGATATAGATTGAAGAGATAAAACTTCTCATTCAATAAAATAAACTAAATCTGTTAATAAAAATTTTAATCTAATTAAAAATAATGAAATTCTAATTGATAATAAAAAATAAAAACTAATTTTACAATAATTAATTAAATAATTCACGATCTAAAATGAAAACTCATATCATTGACACCACAAATCAATATTTTTTATTAAACTTTAATAAATTCATAATATACAAAAACTTCTCTTTAAAATTAATAAATTTAAAGGTAATCAATGTAATATTAATAATAGAAATTCTCGAATTGTTCCAACAGAAAAAAAATATACCCCAGAATATACCTTTCCATGTTGGCTATAAGCAAATAAATACAATGAATAAGCTGCACTAAAAAAAGATAAAAAAGCTAACATAATTATAGTTACTCAAGATCATCTAACAATTCTATTTAATAAAGAAATTTCCCCCAATAAATTTAATGTAGGTGGTGCTGCTATATTACCAGAACATAATAAAAATCACCATAAACTTAATGTTGGTATAAAATTTAATAAACCCTTATTAATTAATAAGCTTCGTCTCCCCATTCGTTCATAAGAAATATTTGCTAAACAAAATAATCCAGAAGAACATAAACCATGAGCAATTATTAAAGCATAAGAACCTGTTAACCCTCAATAAGTCATTGTTAATAATCCTCTTAACACAATTCCTATATGAGCAACAGAAGAATAAGCAATTAAAGCCTTTAAATCAGTTTGTCGTAAACATACTAATCTAATTAAAACCCCTCCTACTAAACTAATACTAATTCATCAATAATTATATTTTACACCTGAAATTTGTAATAATCTAAATATTCGCAATAATCCATATCCTCCTAACTTTAATAAAATACCAGCTAAAATTATTGAACCAGAAACAGGGGCTTCAACATGTGCCTTAGGAAGCCATAAATGAACTAAAAATATAGGTATTTTAACTAAAAAAGCAAAAATTAAAGATAAATATAATAAATTTATATTTATAAAAACTAAATTTAATAATAATGTAAAAGATAAAGTATTTTTAATTTTTAAAATATAAAAAATACCAATTAATAAAGGTAAAGAAGCTAATAAAGTATAAAATAATAAATAAACCCCTGCCTGTAATCGTTCTGGTTGATACCCTCATCCTAAAATTAAAAATAATGTAGGAATTAATCTTGCTTCAAAAAATAAATAAAATATAAATACTCTTATTGATCTAAATGTTAATACTAATATTAATAATAAAAATAAAATTATAAAAATAAATAATTTTTCATAATTATTATAAGTAAACACTTTTTCTCTTGCTATTAACATAAGACCACAAATTCAAAATCTTAATAAAATTAAACCATATGAAATTATATCTAACCCAAAATAATAAGAAATATAATTAAAATAATTTAAAGATCTTAAATTAATCATAAATAAAAAAGTTAATAAAAAAATTAAATTTTGAACCGTTCAATAAAAATTCTTTAAAAAAGAAAGAGGAAATATAAATAATATTATAAAAATAAACTTTAACATTGTAAAATAGAAAAACTTTGAAAATAATCATTACCATGAGTTCGAATTATAGATACTAAAATTGATAAACCTAAAACTCCTTCACAAACACAAAAAGTTAAAAAAAATATACTAAAATATATTTCATAGTTTATAAAATTTAAATAAAAAAATAAAAAAATAAATAAACTTAAAACTATATACTCTAATCTTAATAAAGTAGATAGTAAATGTTTACGATTAGAAACAAAAGCTATACAACCAAATAAAAATATAATTATAGATAAATAAAATATTAAAAATATATTTGCCATCATTAATAAGTTTAAATAGTTTAATAAAAACATTAGTCTTGTAAACTAAAAATAAGAATTACTCTTTTTAAACTTCAAGAAAAAAGAAATCTCTTTTTCACTAACTCCCAAAGTTAATATTTTAAATAAACTATTTCTTGAAATTACAAAATTAATTATTATAACAATTTGCTTAATTATAAGATTTATTTTTATACAAATAAAACACCCATTATCTATAGGATTAATACTTTTAATTCAAACATTTTTAACATGTTTATTAACTGGAATTTATGTAAAAACATTTTGATTTTCATATGTATTATTCTTAATTTTTTTAGGAGGAATATTAATTTTATTTATTTATGTAACTTCATTATCATCAAATGAAATATTTTCTATATCTTTTAGACTAACAACTATTAGCCTTATTATTTTTATATTTATATTAACTATTTTTTTTATTATAGATAAATCTTTAACTGAACAATTTATTATAAATATAGAAATAGAAAAAATTTCAATAATAAATAATTTAATTAATGAAAATGTATTATCATTAAATAAAATATATAATTTTCCTACAAATTTAATTACTTTATTATTAATTAATTATTTATTTTTAACTCTTCTTGTAACTGTAAAAATTACAAAAAAATTTTATGGTCCTTTACGACCAATAAATTAATGTTTAAACCTATTCGAAAAACCCACCCATTAATTAGAATTGCTAATAATGCATTAGTAGATTTACCTGCTCCTTCAAATATTTCAGCTTGATGAAATTTTGGATCATTACTTGGATTATGTTTAATATTACAAATTTTAACTGGATTATTTTTAGCAATACATTATGCAGCAGACATTGAAACAGCTTTCAATAGTGTAAACCATATTTGTCGAGATGTTAATAATGGTTGATTCTTAAGAATTTGCCACGGAAATGGAGCTTCATTTTTTTTTGCTTGTTTATTTATTCATGTAGGACGAGGTGTTTATTATGAATCATATTTATACCATATAACATGAAATACAGGAGTAATTATTTTATTTTTTACAATAGCAACAGGATTTTTAGGATATGTATTACCTTGAGGACAAATATCTTTTTGAGGAGCTACAGTTATTACAAATTTACTATCAGCAGTACCTTACCTAGGAATAGATCTTGTACAATGAATTTGAGGAGGATTTGCTGTAGATAATGCAACATTAACTCGATTTTTTACTTTTCATTTTATTTTTCCATTTATGATTTTAGCTTTAATAATAATTCATTTATTATTTTTACATCAAACAGGGTCAAATAATCCATTAGGATTAAATAGAAATGTAGATAAAATTCCTTTTCACCCATATTTTATTTACAAGGATATTTTTGGATTTATTGTATTCTTATGAATTTTAATTTTTTTTATTTGAAAATTTAATTATTTATTAATAGATCCAGAAAATTTTATTCCAGCTAATCCTTTAGTTACTCCTGTTCATATTCAACCAGAATGATACTTTTTATTTGCTTATGCAATTTTACGATCAATTCCAAATAAATTAGGAGGAGTAATTGCTTTAGTATTATCTATTGCAATTTTATTAATTTTACCTTTTACTCATTCTAGTAAATTCCGAGGATTACAATTTTATCCATTAAATCAAATTTTATATTGAAATATAGTAGTTGTTGCTTCATTATTAACATGAATTGGAGCTCGTCCAGTAGAAGATCCTTATGTATTAACCGGACAAATTTTAACAGTTTTATATTTCTCATACTTTATTATTAATCCTTTAGTAGCTAAATATTGAGATAAATTATTAAACTAATTAATAAGCTTTTATAGCATATGTCTTGAAAACATAAGAAAGAAGTAAAGTTTTCTATTAATTTTTAATACTAAAAATTATTCATTAAAATAATAAAGAAATAAAAAAAATCTTTAACCCAACAAAAAAAAATAAATAATTTAAAGATAAAGGTAAAAAACTTTTTCAAGCTAAATATATTAATTTATCATATCGAAATCGAGGTAAAGTACCCCGAACTCAAATAAAAATAAAAGAAATAAATGTTAATTTAAAAAAAAATATTAATCTATAAATATCTCTACCTAAAAAAATAACAACAAATAATATACTCATAAATAAAATTCTTGAATATTCAGCTAAAAAAATTAAAGCAAAACCCCCTCTTCTATATTCAACATTAAACCCTGAAACTAACTCAGACTCTCCTTCTGCAAAATCAAAAGGAGTTCGATTAGTTTCAGCTAAACAAGAAGCTAATCAAACTAACCCTAAAGGAAAACAAAAAAAAATAAATCAAATATAAGATTGATAATTATAAAAATTTAAAAAATTATAATTACCAATTAAAAAAATAAATCTTAATAAAATTAAAGCTAATCTAACTTCATAAGAAATTGTTTGAGCAACTGCTCGTAAACCTCCTAATAAAGCATAATTTGAATTTGAAGATCAACCAGCAATTATTACTGTATAAACCCCTAATCTAGTACAACATAAAAAAAATAAAACTCCTAAATTAAAAGAATATAATTTAATTAAATAAGGAATACATATTCAAATCAATAAAGATAAAAATAAAGAAAAAATAGGTGAAAAATAATAAGAAATATAATTAGATAACAATGGATATGTTTGTTCCTTAGTAAACAATTTTACAGCATCACTAAAAGGTTGTAATAACCCATTAAATCCTACTTTATTTGGACCTTTTCGAATTTGAATATATCCTAAAACTTTACGCTCTAATAAAGTTAAAAAAGCAACTCCTACTATTACACAAATTACTAATAATAAACTTCCAATCAATGGTATAATTTTATCAAAAATAAACAATACTATTTATAATTATTAATTATATTTATAAATTCTAAATTTATTGCACTAATCTGCCAAAATAGTAAATAATATTAATAATTTTCAATTTAATAAAATTATATTTTTTATATTAGGTCCTTTCGTACTACAATATAATAAATTATTAAGGATAGAAACCAACCTGGCTTACGCCGGTTTGAACTCAGATCATGTAAGAATCTAAAGGTCGAACAGACCTAAACTTTAAACTTCTACACCTAAAAATAACTCTTAATCCAACATCGAGGTCGCAATCTTTTTTATCGATATGAACTCTCTAAAAAAATTACGCTGTTATCCCTAAGGTAACTTAATTTTTTAATCCATAATACAGGATCTTTAATTCATAAATCAATGTTAAAAACAAATAAAAGTTAATTAAATTTTAATACCACCCCAGTAAAATTTTATCTAAAATATAAATTTTAAAATTCTTTATAATTTATAATTTATAAAAATAAAGATCTATAGGGTCTTCTCGTCCTTTAATTTAATTTTAGCTTTTTAACTAAAAAATAAAATTCTATTTAAATTTTAAAAAAACAGTATATATCTCATTCAACCATTCATACCAGCCTTCAATTAAAAGACTATTGATTATGCTACCTTCGCACGGTCAAAATACCGCGGCCCTTTAAAAATCAGTGGGCAGGTTAGACTTTAAATAAAATACAAAAAGACATGTTTTTGTTAAACAGGTGAATATATTTAATTTGCCGAATTCTTCATTAAAACCTATCAAATTAATTACATTATATAAATTTATATACTAATTTTATCATAATTAATAAATTTTTTAAATTAAAATTTACATTTTAATAAATAATTTAATTTAAATTAAATAATTTCATTTAAAAAATAAATTATAACAAATTTATTAATAATAGCTATTTTTAAGCTTATATTTATTTTAAAATTATTAAAAATATAAAAATTTATTTTAAAGCTAATCCCTTAAAATATTATTTTATTTATTTATTAAATTATTATTAAATTAATTTAATAAAATAAATAAACTAAATTAAATTTATTTCTTAAAAAACTAGATATATTTTAAAACGATTAACGTTTCATTTCTAATTATATATTAAAAATATTATTGCCACAATAACTTTTATATATAATTAAATCTTTAAAATTCGAGAAAAATTAATATAATAATTATTTTATTTAATAAACCCTGATACACAAGGTACAATAGAATTAAATTTTCTTAAAAAATTAAAAAATTTTTCAAATTATTTCAATATTCTTTTAAAATACTAATGCACTATAATTAAAAATTATTATTTCATTATAAATTACTAAAAACTAAAAATTTTAAAATTATTTTTATTAATAATTATAAATAAAAAAAGAATAATTAATAAATAATTATTATCAATTTAAATTGATTTGCACAAATTTCTTTTCAATGTAAATGAAATACTTTACTAATTAAGCTTTAAATTGTCATTCTAGATACACTTTCCAGTACATCTACTATGTTACGACTTATCTCATTTTAAAAATGAGAGCGACGGGCGATGTGTGCATGTTTTAGAGCTATAATCATATAAATAATCTATTTTATATTACTATTAAATCCACCTTCAAATTTTTATTTCAAAAAATTATCCGTATAAATAAATTTATTGTAATCCATTTCTACTTAAACATAAACTGCACCTTGACCTGACATATTATTTAATAAAATATCCAGAAAATTATTAATCTTATAATATATTCTGATGACGGCGATATACAAATTGAAAACAAACTTAAGTTAGGTCCAACGTGGATTATCAATAACAGAACAGATTCCTCTAAATAGACTAAAACACCGCCAAATTCTTTAAATTTTAAGAATATAACTAATACTACTTAAGTATTTTTAATTATTTAATTTTAATAATAGGGTATCTAATCCTAGTTTATAATAAAATTTTTATAGCTTAAATTATTTTTAAGATTAATAATAAATAAATTTAAAAATTTCACCTAATAAATTTATAAATATATTAATAATTTATTAATTTAACTAATACTAAAAATTTTTATTTGCATCATTTGTATAACCGCAGTTGCTGGCACAAATTTTACCAATACTATATATTATTACTAATTCAAAATTTCTTTTATAATTAATATCAATTACTGCGAATAAAATAAAATTTAATAATTTTTAAAATTAAAAAATATTCACACATAAATTTACATGTAAAATAAAATAATAATAAAATATTTAACTAGAATAAAATAATATTAATATTAAATAATAAAAATTATAAAATTTTAAATTTCATTTATTTTTAAATTTATATAAAATATAAAATATATTAATTTATAATAACTATATAATATTTAATATTAAATTTAATAAGTACATTCCTCCTAATAATTTTCCCCTATTTTTTTTTTTTTTTTTTATAATAATTTATTTAATTAAAATTAATTAATTTATATATATATAAATATATAATTTATATAATAAATTATATTTAACTAATAATTTATTAAATTTATTAATAAATAATAATTATTAATTATTATTTATTATATAAAATATTTATATACGATATATATATATATATAAATTTATTATTAATTAATATATCATTTTTTTTTTAATTATAGGACTAATAGGTCTATAATTAATATCGCCTATTTAATATAAATTATTAATATATATAAATAAATATATTATATATAAATAATTTATATAATAGAAAATAATTTTTAATCATAAAAATAATTTTTTATAATTTATTGTTTTTGAACCATTATTTATAATTGAAATAATAAATATTAATTTATTAAAAAAATAATTTT